TCTAGCTCTTCGACGAGCTAGGACAAGAGTCGAGGCTGTCAATGCAATTTCATAACTAGTTGGTGCGTTCAAATAATCAAAAGAGGTTCTGTTTCTAAACCCTATTTTGATTGGATTCACTCGACATAATCCAATCAAGCAGAATCCAATTTAGATACAACGCAATTCAAAAATGAAATAAATAAAAAATCTATAAAAATAAGGGTGGGACAAAAAACTTATTAGATACCGTTGACTCCGGTATCTAATAAGTTCTACCTACTATTGGATTTGAACCAATGACTCCCGCCGTATGAAAGCGATACTCTAACCACTGAGTTAAGTAGGTCACTTATTATCCTAAAGAGAACCAAATGGAACCCATCCTATCGATGGATTATAAATATCATATTCCTTATAAGCAACAATAATCGAACCAATACCACTCAAAAATTTCGGATGTTGGATCATAGAATATTGATCTTGACAACAAATTATATACATGATAAAATATGCATCACAAGCACTAAGGGCTATAGCTCAGTTGGTAGAGCACCTCGTTTACACGCGCGCCAATGTTTTTCAGGGGAATCCACCATACAATCCAAAAAATGGATCTTATTGAGAAATCGATGTCTTACTCCATAATAACTTTAAGAGAAAAGAGAACAATAGCCTGACGAGAGGTTCGGTCCTATTTGAGTGCCCTTTGTAGGTACCAAACAGGCTCCGCCTTGAGATATTGATAAGGTGAATAGCAGTATATTCAATGCTAGGCATAATGAGTATAAGGCCCTCAAAAAATCTCTTTTCGTCCTATGAACTTGAAGGTGTATGAAGTTTCATATTGGATTTTTTAAGCCGAACGATAGAGACTTCATTTAACTTAAAATTCTAGGCCAAAGGCAGACCTACGTCAAAATAACTTCACCTTTGAAACACTTTGGTAGTGCTCTGAATTAGAATCCCAAATAATGAATCAGAGCACATGGAGCCATCTCCTTATCTTATTTTTCTGTCAAGAAAAAATATGGCAGATTGGCTGATATTTCTATCAGTTAATGAAAGAGCCCAATGCAAAAAAAAAATGCATGTTGGGTCTTTGAAACAGTTCAGATCATTTTGATAATAATAAGTTTGATCTGTTTTACCGAGAAGGTCTACGGTTCGAGTCCGTATAGCCCTAGAGCCCTATAAAAAAAATGAATAAAATTCCAAATTTTCATTTGAAATAAAAAATTGTATAATTTTGATTTCTTCATTCTTGTTTGTTGCTTATAACTGATCGGTTGGTTCATCGAAACAAAATTTGTCCTAGAAACTCACTCACGGGAATCATTTAAAGCAGAACAGAAAACCGAAAAAACATATCATATTTCAAGGAATCGAATCGATCTTTTTCCAAACAAACCAACCCTTCGTCATTAATTGTCGAAGGGAAATTCCATATGCATTTTTCTGCCCACAATCACAATCAAGGGGTTAAGCTAGCGATACTCCTTTTCTTTGGTATACCTTACCAAGACCCGGCGAAGCACACCAAAACAAGGGGGGGTGGTCTTCTTTTTCTGTATTCAATCAAGAGAAAACCCCACCCCATCCAGATCTGATAAACGGAATATACCAACACTAAGATATTCGAAATCCCCAGATACCTACCCATTCTCTTACATTTGAATACTTGTTCTATTCTAAATTACTAAGAAAAAACTTTCGACTCTATTCCTAAAAAATCCAAATTCCGAACTCGCATTTTTATAAAGAAAATTCAAATAATCAAAAGAATATCAAAAGAATAATAAATTCAAAAATTTTAAACACAAAATAAGAATTCTATTTGCTTTCTTTAGGCTTTAGGAAGAATCCTAGGCAAAAACAAGAAAATTTGTCTAAGTCTAACATCTAGAGTTATACTAACTAAAGCAATTAAAGAAAATTGAACTAAAAAAATGAAGTAGACTGGAAATAGGATCCCGATCAAGTCAGTCGATAAATCTTGAAATGAGATATGCCCTGCAATAATCAAAGGAAACTAGATGGTTTGGTCAAAATAAATTGTTGTTTTGACTAACTAGTTATCAATGACTTTAGAACTTCAATTCGAATCAACCAATCCGATATACTTTCCACGTTCATAGGAGTGCGTCTATGTTTTTGCTTTACGAATATGATATTTTTTGGGCATTTCTAATAATATCAAGTTTTATTCCTATTTTGGCATTTTTAATTTCTGGGATTTTAGCCCCGATTAGGAAAGGGCCGGAGAAACTTTCTAGTTATGAATCGGGTATAGAACCAATGGGCAACGCTTGGTTACAATTTAGAATTCGTTATTATATGTTTGCTCTAGTTTTTGTTGTTTTTGATGTTGAAACGGTTTTTCTTTATCCATGGGCAATGAGTTTTGATGTATTGGGCGTATCTGTATTTATAGAAGCTTTAATTTTCGTGCTTATCTTAATTGTTGGTTTAGTTTATGCATGGCGGAAGGGAGCATTGGAATGGTCTTAGCTCCTGACTA